GGATGGCTAAAAAAGGGATAAATAAGAACACAAATATGACATATCCTAATATATAGTAGTGGAGGATTATGGGACAAAAAATAAATCCACTTGGTTTCAGACTTGGTACAACCCAAAGTCATCATTCTCTTTGGTTTGCACAACCGAAAAAGTATTCCGAGGGTCTACAAGAAGATAAAAAAATAAGAGACTGTATCAAGAATTATGTACAAAAAAATATGAGACTATCTTCTGGTGTCGAGGGAATTGCACGTATAGAGATTCAAAAAAGACTGGATCTAATTCAGGTGATAATCTATATGGGATTTCCTAAATTATTAATTGAAGATAAGCCACGAAAACTCGAAGAACTACAGATGAATGTGCAAAAAAAACTTAATTGTATGAACCGAAAACTCAACATTGCTATTACAAGAATTGGAAATCCTTATGGGCACCCTAATATTCTTGCCGAATTTATAGCCGGACAATTAAAGAATCGAGTTTCATTTCGAAAGGCAATGAAAAAGGCTATTGAATTAACTGAGCAAGCGGATACAAAAGGAATTCAAATACAAATTGCAGGGCGTATCGACGGAAAAGAAATCGCACGTGTCGAATGGATCCGAGAAGGTAGGGTTCCTCTACAAACCATTGGAGCGAAAATTGAGTATTGCTCTTATAGAGTTCGAACTATCTATGGGGTATTAGGAATCAAAATTTGGATATTTATAGACGAAGAATAATAAGAATAAGACTCTACTTGTCTTTACGTTCTATTCTGCGATAGAACAAAAAATGACAAATTCTTTTATTTTTTGATTGAACATAAAAATAAAAAAATGAGCAGTTATAAATTCTCTAAGGAAATTCTATAAGGTTAAATAAAAATTTGATTGATCATTTGATATAATTGCTATGCTTAGTGTGCGACTCGTTGGGTTTTTTAGGCTTAGAATTCAAAAAAAAAAATGGGCGGACCACAGTATAAGCTAATAACTATAGCACTAAGAACCAACTCATCGCTTCGGATTATCTGGATCCAAAGAATCAGTCAAGATATGATATATTGGTCATATCATTATAGCAACTGAATTTTTTTGCATTAAGTAAAAGACAAAACCAATCTGATTATGAATAGATCGAAATTGTGAAGCAAAATAAAAAGTATGTGGATAAATAGAAGGATGAGAGAAAGAGAGAAACAGAAATAGCAATGAAATGATATAGGATTCAATATGTAAGGTCTATGAAGCATCTCATAAAGAGCAATGTAATAGAGCATCAATAGAGATTCATCAATAATTAGATGAATATCTGTTCATTGAAGAAAAAATCAAGAGCCTTAACTTAAGTCAATAAAGACTGAGAAGGTTGACTCAAGAACAAATTTTATTTTTATTTTATTAAATAAATAGAAATAAAAAATTTAAATTAAGGCTCCATTGGAGAATTCAGACCTAAGCATTAATCGAGAGCGATGGGAACGACGGAACCCGTGAATGCGGAGGATTCTATTGAAAACGAATCCTAATGATTTATCGGGGAGGATGGCGGAACAAACCAGAGACCACTGCATTTCTTTTTATTCTGATTCTGAGAGGTTATGGGTTAACCCGACAACTGAACTAGAAAAAGAGTAAATATTCGCCCGCGAAAATTTGAGTTTAATTTTATTTGATTGTTCAATTTTTGTCGATCTGAATCTGATATGAATATGATAAAAAACAAAATAAAGATTCGTTATAACATTATAACAAAACCAAGATAAGACATTATCTAGAAATAGAATCCGTGTTTAATTCCTTATACTTATATATCCAATAGATCCAAACAAGATATACAAATTTATAATAGATCAGATAAAATCGCAAAGCAAAGAATCCCAAGATTCAATTATTCATTAACTACCTGTATATCTTAAGATTAAGAATTAAATATTTTTTTAGTCATTTTTTTTCGCGAGGAGCTGGATGAGAAGAAACTCTCATGTCCAGTTCTGTAGTAGAGATGGAATTCATAAACAACAACCATCAACTATAACCCCAAAAGAACCCGATTTCGTAAACAACATAGAGGAAGAATGAAGGGGATATCTTATCGAGGTAATCGGATTTGTTTTGGTAGATATGCTCTTCAAGCACTTGAACCCGCTTGGATTACATCTAGACAAATAGAAGCGGGGCGCCGCGCAATGACACGAAATGTACGCCGTGGTGGAAAAATATGGGTACGTATATTTCCAGACAAACCCGTTACGGTAAGACCTACAGAAACACGTATGGGTTCGGGGAAAGGATCTCCCGAGTATTGGGTAGCTGTCGTTAAACCGGGCAGAATCCTTTATGAAATGAGCGGAGTAGCCGAAAATATAGCCAGAAAGGCTATTTCAATAGCGGCGTCAAAAATGCCTATAAAAACTCAATTCATTATTTCAGGATAGGAATATAGAACCAAAGGAAAGAAGTCTTTTCTTGGGAATAAAAAAAACAATTGCGAGTTTCCTTTTTTTTTTGACAAACAATATTTCTTTTTTTCTTCGTCCTTTGTTACATTGAAAAAAGAGATTTAAAAAATGATTCAACCTCAGACCCATTTGAATGTAGCAGATAACAGCGGGGCCCGAGAATTGATGTGTATTCGAGTCATAGGAGCTAGTAATCGCCGATATGCTCATATTGGTGACGTTATTGTTGCTGTGATCAAGGAAGCAGTACCAAATACACCTCTAGAAAGATCAGAAGTCATCAGAGCTGTAATTGTACGTACTCGTAAAGAACTCAAACGCGACAACGGGATGATAATACGATATGATGACAATGCTGCCGTTGTCATTGATCAAGAAGGAAATCCAAAAGGAACTAGAATTTTTGGTGCGATCGCCCGGGAATTGAGACAGTTAAATTTCACTAAAATAGTTTCATTAGCTCCCGAGGTATTATAAGACGAGACCCAAGTATAGTTAGAGTATTTAGAGTATTTTAATGGCATAGATTAATTAGTAGATTGTGTCTCACGTATATACCTTTACTAAGTAAAAAAAAAGACCACGTTGGTTATATCAAAATTCGGGAGCAACAAAAATTTTAGTTTACCATGGGTAAGGACACTATTGCTGACATAATAACCTCTATACGAAATGCTGATATGAATAGAAAAGGAACGATTCAAATAGGATCTACTAACATCACTGAAAACATTGTTAAAATACTTTTACGAGAAGGTTTTATCGATAACGTAAGGAAACATCGGGAACGCAACAAATATTTTTTGGTTTTAACCCTACGACATAGAAGGAATAGAAAAGGACCACATAGAACTATTTTAAATTTACGACGGATCAGTCGACCAGGTCTACGAATCTATTCTAACTATCAACAAATTCCTAGGATTTTAGGCGGGATGGGGATTGTAATTCTTTCTACTTCTCGGGGTATAATGACAGACCGGGAGGCTCGACTAGAGAGAATCGGTGGAGAAATTTTGTGTTATATATGGTAATCCGTCCGGTATACGAATTGTATCCGAAACTCTCCATTTGTGCAAAAAAAAAGAAAAAAGCATGGGTTGTCTAATAGAACTCCTCCTGCCCTACGGTAGTTGATACGTCAAGGAAGTTTTACCTGGAATAAAAGAACAACAAAATGGATTCATGAAGGTTTAATTAGTAAATCACTCCCACTCCGGATTCCTTTAGATAATGAAGATCTGATTTTAGATTATGTTTCGGGAGAGTTTTACCAACGTGGGATAGAGTCAACAAAAGTGAAGTAAGTGCTTATGATTCAACCAGGGGGCGTATAATTTATAGACTTCGCAACAAGGATTCGAACGATTAGGTAGTTTTTTAAACTTCAAGATTCCTTTCAGGGGGATCCAATTCAAATTTCAAGAAACTTATTTTCTTCCAATAAGCGAATTCGGAAAAATTTTAGGAATAACAACTATGAAAATAAGGGCTTCCGTTCGTAAAATTTGTGAAAAATGTCGCCTAATCCGTAGGAGGGGACGAATTATCGTAATTTGTTTTAACCCGAGACATAAACAAAGACAAGGATAATCTTTCTATTCTAAAAAGAACTCCTGAAAGAAAAGAAACTAATCTTAAAGAAAGCGATAAAGAAATAAAAATAGAAGATCTGTTTTGACATGAAATGGATATATCCATATATCTCTGACTTATCTTTATGAAATGATAAAATATGGCAAAACCTATACCAAAAGTTGGTTCACGTAGGAATGGGCGCAGTAGTGCACGGAAAAGTGCACGTAGAATACCAAAAGGAGTTATTCATGTTCAAGCAAGTTTCAACAATACCATTGTTACTGTTACAGATGTACGGGGTCGGGTAATCTCTTGGTCCTCCGCCGGCACTTGTGGATTCAAGGGTACAAGAAGGGGGACCCCTTTTGCTGCTCAAACCGCAGCGGGAAATGCTATTCGAGCAGTAGTAGACCAAGGTATGCAACGAGCAGAAGTTATGATAAAGGGTCCTGGTCTCGGAAGAGATGCAGCATTACGAGCTATTCGTAGAAGTGGTATACTATTAAGTTTCGTACGGGATGTAACCCCTATGCCACATAATGGATGTAGACCCCCTAAAAAAAGACGTGTGTAGAAATAAACACTAAAGAGATTTCAAGAGAAATAAATGATTCAATGATCTGATCAAATAAAATAATATTACTATGGTTCGAGAGAAAGTAAAAGTCTCTACTTCGACTCGGACACGACAGTGGAAGTGTGTTGAATCAAGAACAGATAGTAAGCGCCTTTATTATGGACGCTTTATTCTGTCTCCACTTATGAAAGGCCAAGCCGACACAATAGGCATTGCGATGCGAAGAGCTTTGCTTGGAGAACTAGAAGGAACATGCATTACACGTGCAAAATCTGAGAAAATACCGCACGAATATTCTACCATAGTAGGTATTCAAGAATCAGTCCATGAAATTTTAATGAATTTGAAAGAAATTGTATTGAGAGGGAATTTGTATGGAACTCGTAACGCCTTTATTTGTGCCAAGGGTCCCGGATATGTAACTGCTCAAGACATCATCTTACCACCTTCTGTGGAAATCGTTGATAATACACAGCATGTAGCCAGCCTAACTGAACCAATTGATTTGTGTATTGGATTACAAATCGAGAGAAATAGAGGATACGGTATAAAAACGCCAAAGAACTTTCACGACGGAAGTTATCCTATAGATGCTGTATTCATGCCTGTTCGAAATGCGAATCATAGTATTCATTGTTATGGGAATGATAATGAAAAACAGGAGATACTTTTTCTAGAAATATGGACAAATGGAAGTTTAACTCCGAAAGAAGCACTTCATGAAGCCTCTCGCAATTTGATTGATTTATTTATTCCTTTTCTACATTCGGAAGAAGAAAACTTACATTTAGAAAACAATCAACACGATGTTACTTTACCTTTTTTTCCGTTTCATGATAGATTAGTTAAACTAACAAAAAAGAAAAAAGAAATAGCATTGAAATATATTTTTATTGACCAATCAGAATTGCCTCCTAGGATCTATAATTGTCTCAAAAAGTCCAATATACATACATTATTGGACCTTTTGAATAACAGTCGAGAAGACCTTATGAAAATTGAACACTTTCGCATAGAAGATGTAAAACAAATATTGGGCATTCTAGAAAAGAAGTAGAAAAAGCATTTCGAAATTGATTTATCAAAATTTTTAATCCAATGGATTTTGAACCTTCAGCACAATCCATAGATTCGGACCAGAATTGAATAAATGTATCTAGGGAGAATTCACTTTGCCTTTGAAGTGGCTACTCCCTAGATACGCACATCATGATATTTTTTTTTTTAATTGATTCAATTTAAAAAAGACCTAAAGTTAGGGATTTATCAATCGGTAATGTTGCTCCAATACCCAACCAAAGGGCTACTGCAGTACCAATCAAAAAAACGGTTGTCGCTACTGGACGACGAAATGGATTTTGGAATTTATTAACATTTTCCAAAAACGGTACTGTTAATAATCCCGCGGGTACTGAAACCATTAAAAGAACACCCAATAACTTGTTAGGTACTGTACGAAGTATTTGAAATACAGGAAAGAAATACCATTCAGGTAATATTTCCAAAGGAGTTGCAAATGGATCCGCGGGTTCACCAATCATTGAAGGTTCTAGAACCGCTAAGCCCACGTTACAAGCAATAGTACCGAGAATTACTACTGGAAAAATATATAAAAGATCATTGGGCCATGCGGGTTCCCCATAATAATTATGACCCATACCTTTAGCTAATTTAGCTCTTAATACAGGATCGTTCAAGTCAGGTTTTTTTGTTATTAGGATAGGTGAATTTTTCTAGATCCATCCCCCAAAGGAACCGGACATGATAATTTTTCATCATCCGGCTCAAGCAAAAGTCAATCGAATCAAATGGATACAAACGGATACCTATAAAATAAATCTATATTCTATATGTTTAAAATAAATCTATATGTTATCCCCACATATATGAATGGTTCCATATGTAAGAAAAAAGTTACCCGATTCCATTTTACGGAGTTGCAATTATACATTCCAAGGAATTTAATTTTTACAGGTAAATGCTCAATACCCAAGTAGGCGTACAAAGTTGATCGTGATCAAGTGCTTTATGGGTCGTCTTAGGCCTTGCGATTCACCTTTATCCCAAAAATATATCGAGATTTTTTACATACAAAGGATTTACTTGTTACTAATATAGTCTAGCCTTTGCTCTTCTTTAGATCCCTTGTTTCACTCCGATAGTATAATTAAATCGGGTCGATGCAGAAGAAATGAATGCATTTTCATACTATTAAGATAAGAAAGTAAAAAAAAAATAAAATCTAATTTGGATTATGCCAAATCACTTATTCTACTGGATCTTACGGAGTCCTATTTATACACAACATCGTCAGGTCTGATCATAGAAAAGATTCTCTTCAAGCGAACCAGCCTATCCTTTGTATGGGGCTTACACGGTGGTTGAAACAAAGACACATTTGGTTGTGAATTCCAATGTAGCAGATAAAGGCATATTTCTGCACGGCCCAATCAATAGTTCAAGTCACACACTCCCATAATCCATTTTCTCTTCGGGGAATTCCCTTCAACTATTCATGTCATATCAAATAAATAATAGAATATTGTTGTAGTTGAAAGGAAATATCCAAATACATGTCTTATTTTTTTTCAATAATCCATATTTGTAGCAATGAAATACTATTGTTCCTCCCCCAAGTAATAAGATAAATTATTGGTTACAATATAGCTATGGTCTATATTCTCTATAAAGGACCAGAAATGCCTTGCTTACGTATCATTAGGAAATGCATTAACATAAATACAGCAGTAAGAAGGGGTAATACAAAAGTGTGTAAACTATAAAAACGGGTCAAAGTGGATTGTCCCACACTAGCACTTCCACGTAATAACTCTACCAAAGGCGATCCTATTACCGGAATAGCTTCCGGAACGCCTGTTACGATTTTGACTGCCCAATAACCAATTTGGTCCCGAGGTAAGGAATAACCTGTTACGCCAAAAGATGCGGTCAACACACCCAGAACCACGCCTGTAACCCAAGTTAATTCGCGAGGTTTTTTAAAACCACCAGTGAGATAGACACGAAATACGTGCAGGATCATCATTAAGACCATCATACTTGCCGACCATCGATGAACTGATCGGATTAACCAACCAAAGTTAGCTTCAGTCATTATGTATTGAACAGAAGCAAAAGCCTCAGTAACGGTTGGACGATAGTAAAAAGTCATAGCAAATCCTGTAGCTACTTGTACCAAAAAACAAGTAAGCGTAATTCCTCCTAGACAATAAAATATGTTAACATGAGGAGGAACATATTTACTAGTTATATCATCTGCAATCGCCTGAATTTCGAGGCGCTCTTCGAACCAATCATAGACTTTATTGAGATAGGTAAACCAAGAGGACCCCCCCCGAGAACCGTATATGAGAATTTCATCTCGTACAGCTCAAACAAAAACACCCAAGTAATAGCTGAAACGGATATGGAATAGAAAGTTTGAAACTTCTTAATCTTTTCATTCAATTTTATCTGAAGACACAAAAGAGTGAAAATCCGAAAGCTCTTTTTTGTAGTTATAATTATAATGCCAAAAAATCAAGTCGGCGCAGTCGTCTTTATGTTGATCGTTACAGGCCTCTTGAATCTTCTATTTACCTACTTATTTCTTTTTCTTTGCTTTGATTTGTTCTTTGTATGAAATGTGGCTTTATTCTTGTTTTCTTTCTTTTTGATAGGAATTCTCTTGTTAAGACCCTATGAATCAATTGAAACTTCAGATTCATACCAGAACCGCGATGATTCAATAAAACCTTCAAACTAAGTCCAAAGATTCTTTGAGTAAGAACCATTGGATCATCACTTATTCAATCAATAGAATAGATATATAAAAAAAAAAAAAATACAAAGAAAAGAAAGGTTTGTCCTTTGATCAAAATAAGCATAAACTAAATGAGAGTTTGAAAGAATCAAAAATCTTTCGATTTATAAATAATATAACTATAACTCTTTCTTTGAATTTTTTTTTGAGTCCGGCCGCGAGGTTTGAATATTAAGTATGAATCATAGTTCAAATACTTTGTGATCCATTTCATATATTCCGTGCTCCAGATACTAGAATGACTATCCGACGGGATAAAACTATCTCGATCAAGATGACAGACCCATTTTCTGTACTATCAATAGGATCAATTATAACAAGTCACACACTCATATTCCGGAAATACAGAAACAAATTAATTTCGCGGTCGAACTACCGAAATAGAATGGGGCTAAAAAAATCCGAGAACTAAAAGTTTCACTTTTTGTATTGAAAAGCGAGGCTTCGTGATTCTTGTGAATCTAATTCATTGAAATTCCATCCAGTAAAACGGAAGAATTATAAATCTCCAAAATAATAGATAAGAATATCGCAAATAAAGCCATTGCGACACCCATCAAAGGAGTCGTTCCCCATCCAGGGGCTACCTTACCATATTCCGAATTCAATGGTTTCAAAAAATCCCCTACAACAGTTCGTCTTGGACCAGATCTAGAACTACCCTCAACGGTTTGTGTAGCCATAAATCTTATTTTGTATTCAGTGAGATCTGTTGACTTTGTATATCATTCCGCTGTAAATAAACAATCTTATCATAGACCCATTGTGATCTTGAAATTATATAATAATGGAAACAGCAACCTTAGTCGCCATCTCTATATCTGGTTTACTTGTAAGTTTTACTGGGTACGCCTTATATACTGCTTTTGGGCAACCCTCTCAACAATTAAGAGATCCATTCGAGGAACACGGGGACTAATTGAAGTAATGAGCCTCCCAATATTGGGAGGCTCATTACTTCAATTGAGATAATGAAAAATCATTTCATTTTTTTAGTTAGAATTTTAGGCGGTTCTCGAAAAAAGATAGCGAAAAAAATTATCCCTAGAGTAGATACTAAGAGGAATGTATAAACCAATGCTTCCATAAATTCGATCGTGGTTTACAATTATAGCTTCCGTACCTGTTTATTTGGAATCATCTCCCGAATAAAATAAAGAAAGAACAAGAATCAAAGAAAAGGCAGCGATTTAAATCAAGATTTTTCCAGCAGCCTATGGCAAATCACAAATAGAAGTAGAAGCGAAAAATAACAAAGCAATCTTGCATCAGACTACTTGTCTTCTTGTAGTTGGATCTCCAAGTTTTTGGAATGCTCCAAATTCCACTTGAGCATCCAAATCTGGATCAATACCGGCAAAAACATCTCTGAACAGGGTTCTAGCACCATGCCAAATGTGTCCGAAGAAGAAAAGCAAGGCAAACGAAGCATGCCCAAAAGTAAACCAACCCCTCGGACTGCTACGAAAAACACCATCGGATTTCAAAGTAGCACGATCTAATTCAAAAATTTCACCCAATTGAGCACGTCTAGCATATTTTTTCACAGTAGCAGGATCACTATAACTCACTCCATTGAGTTCGCCGCCATAGAACTCAACAGTTACACCTACTTGTTCGACACTATACTTTGATTCTGCCCTTCTAAAAGGGACATCCGCTCTAACAATTCCGTCTCCGTCTACCAAAACAACCGGAAATGTTTCAAAAAAAGTAGGCATACGACGTACAAAAAGTTCACGCCCGTCTTTATCTCTAAAGATAGGGTGACCTAACCACCCAACGGCTATTCCATCCCCGTTGTCCATTGAACCCGCTCTGAATAATCCTCCTTTTGCCGGATTATTGCCAATGTAATCATAAAAAGCTAATTTTTCAGGAATTTTAGACCAAGCTTCTGATAAACTTTGATTTTCGGCTAACCCAGCACTAACCCTTCGATATATTTCTTGCTGGAAGTATCCTTGATCCCATTGATAACGAGTAGGACCAAATAATTCGATGGGGGTAGTTGCTGAACCATACCACATAGTTCCGGCAACAACAAAAGCTGCAAAAAAGACAGCAGCTATACTACTGGAAAGGACGGTTTCAATATTTCCCATACGTAATCCTTTGTATAAACGTTGGGGCGGGCGGACACTAAGATGGAATAAGCCCGCTAATATGCCCAATGTCCCTGCTGCAATATGATGAGAGGCTATTCCTCCCGGGACAAAAGGATCAAAACCTTCCACGCCCCACGCCGGATTTACAGGTTGTACCTTGCCAGTTAGTCCATAAGGGTCCGACACCCATATTCCAGGACCATACAATCCTGTTACATGAAATGCGCCAAAGCCAAAGCAAGCCACTCCTGAGAGAAATAAATGAATTCCAAAAATCTTGGGCAAATCCAAAGAAGGTTTTCCTGTGCGCTCATCACAAAAAATTTCTAGATCCCAATATACCCAATGCCAGATAGCTGCCAAGAAGCACAAGCCAGAAAACACAATATGTGCTCCGGCCACACCTTCGTAACTCCAAATACCGGGATTTGTTATAGTCCCCCCTGTAATACTCCAACCGCCCCATGAATTGGTTATTCCTAAACGAGTCATGAAGGGTATAACAAACATACCTTGTCTCCACATTGGATCAAGAACGGGATCGGAGGGATCAAAAACGGCTAATTCATATAGAGCCATTGAACCGGCCCAACCAGCAACCAGAGCCGTATGCATTATATGAACAGAAAGCAAGCGACCGGGATCATTCAATACGACAGTATGAACACGATACCAAGGCAAACCCATGGAAATACCCCTTTATCAACGAAAAATAGACACTATGTAACTTTATTGCATTGGAATACCTCCCCTTTTCGGTGGATTCTTTCGGAGAAAGGATTAATATTTGTTCTATTCCATTAGTAATTAAGGGAAGAATTCGGCTCAGAAGAAAAAAGAGAAGCAGATCTATTCTATACCCGATAAGTATCAATACGCAATGGGGGTTGATCCTATTTTTTATGAATGAACGCATCCCTATTTGTTCATCATTCAAAGGACCTATTGGTAAGAATTCTCTTTCATTCATTCTGTCTTTCTTTATTTTATGGCCTTATTCTATCTATGTATAAAATATGAGGCCAATATTATTAAGACCATTATTACGCTTCCAGATCAAAGTGAAATATAGTATTTAATTCTTTTTCTTTCCTTTAATGCCTATTGGTGTTCCAAAAGTTCCTTTTCGAAATCCGGGAGAGGAAGATGCAGTTTGGGTTGACGTATAGTGCGACTTGTCAAATATATTGGGTCATATGGGATTCCCCCGTTCTCTCGCCCGATCGAGATATCCTCTGTTTCGCCCAAAAAAGATTGATTGAATTATCAAAAATTTGTAGCGTGAAGTGTAATGAAGTGCAATTAGAGATCCATTTCATTTTTTTGGGGGGGTATACAGATTAATATTTTCAATTAGAATGATTTATGGTTGGCTTGGTTGGACCGAAAAAATGAAGCATCCAGGCTCCGTTTAGAAAAAACCCAATTGGTAATACATTTATGATTACCACCTATATCATAATCATAAATCTTTTTTATTTACAAATTCGAAATAGAAATAAGAACGATTTCAAACTATTAATCAATCGAATAATATGAGAAATACGTTGAATATTTGGCGGAAAACATGAAAGAAAAAGGAATTAAATTAAAATAAAAAGGAAATGAAATCATAGCAAAAAGATGTGGTATTGGGTCATTTGTCCTATATGCGCAAATAAAAATCGGGCGGATCTTTACTCGGAGTAGAGCATAAACCTAAAAAAATTGAATAAAAAATTGATGAAACCCATTCAGGAACAAGAAAATGACATCGTGATTTGGATTGAATCCCAATGAAAAAAATAGATCAATGAAAAGTTTGTGCGATAAGTTTAGCTAATTTTTTCTATATTCTAGATTATAGGAAAACGGGCCAAAACTTATCTTTCTTTAATTTCATTTTAAATTTCATTTTATTTTAAAAATGTAAGAAAAAGCCCCTTCGTTAGAAATTAGAAGTTAGAAAAGGCACACTAGAAAAAACGAAGGATGGCTGGAATCTACACATTGATTTTTTTTTCGCAATTTTTGTTGAACCGTATGCATCAAAAGGTGCCTGTACGGCTACTAAGGGATACAATTTTATCCTAATCAACCGACTTTATCGAGAAAGATTACTTTTTTTAGGCCAAGAGGTTGATAGCGAGATCTCGAATCAACTTATTGGTCTTATGGTATATCTCAGTATAGAGAATGATACCAAAGATCTGTATTTGTTTATAAACTCTCCTGGCGGATGGGTAATACCCGGAGTAGCTATTTATGATACTATGCAATTTGTGCAACCGGATGTGCATACAATATGCATGGGATTGGCTGCTTCAATGGGATCTTTTCTCCTGGCCGGAGGAGAAATTACCAAACGTCTAGCATTCCCTCACGCTCGGCGCCAATGAGTTTTTTTTATTTGATGGAAAGAAAAAAGAAGACTATGCCTTCGCCATATGAAATATGAATTAGTAAGTAATAATAGCATGGCACTTCGAATTCGATATGAAATTTTTTTTTATTTATTTTTTTTTCAAAACATTAGATTATGTATCGAAAGAGTAGTATGAGAGAAAGGGCATTTCCAATTTTATCTTAACTGTCGTGGGCCCATCTCAGCGTCACAAACTTTTTTTCTTTTCACACCAGAGGCTATTAACAATATTTATAACAATATTTATGTTATAAAAGAGTACGAAAAAAAAAGACTATTTTTTTCTTTCTTTTTTTTTGAAAAAAAAAAGAAACTTTGGGATTGCTGAATCACAGACGAAATAAATATATAAAGCAACGGAGCCATCATAGTATTTTTGAACTTTTCCGAAAAAAAAAGAAGGGTGGTAATTGGATTATTTAGTGATCTGGGTCTAATAGACGCTCTCTATATTTTCTCTTTTTCTTTTTTCGATGAAAGAAAAAAGAGAATTCCATTGTAAAGCCGTATGCAATGCACAAAAAATGCCTGTACGGTTGTTCAATTCTATCTTTTTTTTCTTATTATTCTTTAGCTATTTTTAGCTATTCTTCTCGCCTCATTATGTGAGTTAGAAGAACCTTTTATTATGTTATATCATCAGGGTAATGATCCATCAACCTGCTAGTTCTTTTTATGAGGCACAAACAGGAGAATTTATCCTGGAAGCGGAAGAACTACTGAAACTTCGCGAAAGCCTCACAAGGGTTTATGTACAAAGAACGGGCAAACCCCTATGGGTTGTATCCGAAGACATGGAAAGAGATGTTTTTATGTCAGCAACAGAAGCCCAAGCTCATGGAATTGTGGATCTTGTAGCGGTTAAATAAGTTAAATAACAAATAGCAATAGCAACGATTTAACACCAATCCACAATTTAATTAAGATTGATTTAATCCCTCTTCTTCCTTTCCTTCTTAACTTAAGCCTAAGGGGTTAATATTTTATTAATCTATTAAATAGAAAAAGAAGTAATTCAGAATCATCTGGTTAGGATCGATCTAAACCAGTCTATTATGTATATGATTCAGTATGCCAACTATTAAACAACTTATTAGAAATGCAAGACAGCCAATTAGAAATGTCACGAAATCCCCTGCTCTTGGGGGATGTCCTCAGCGCCGAGGAACATGTACTAGGGTGTATGTGCGACTTGTTCAGATCATGGGCTGAGAAAAAAGAAACAACTTTTTCAGTATCAACGATCCTTACCAGTGAATAGAATGGGGTTCGTCCGTTCACTATCTAAAAAAGATAGATCTACCATATCCTTCTATTGTGTATGAAATTTATGGTTTCCATTGGCGCAAATCCAATCTTGGAATTTAAGATGAGAAAAAATTCCCCATTGGTAGCAAATGCTTATCCATTAAGCGGGGAAAATCCTATTTAAAAAGCAAAAAGATTATGCTTCGACTCTTGCAAAGAACGGACTAACAGGGTCAGCTACCCAATTAATCCTCATCCTTACATACCGTTACTGTATAAGATAGATCTCGTTGTGAAAGATCTATTACTGGAAAGTTTATGAGTAGAGCCGAAGAGTGTGAACTGTACAAGTTACCAATTAAATGAAAGAATGAGCTCCGGTGTATAGAGAGGACCTCACCGTTTAAGAAGTAACCATAGAAACGATGGAACCCACTATTTATTTATCCATTTCTATTTACTCCTTTATTTTAGTTAATATGCTTTTTTGATACTAGGTATCAATACAATTTCTTATTTCAAGGCGAAATTAAATGCCTAGAAAAAAGGAAAAATCGTGGTCGGGACGGTTAGAGTAGCAAAAGCCATTGGAATTTTTATTTTATACATTGGAAGAATCCGTTTTGTTATTAATAGACTATAAAAGAATAACTGAAAGAAAGAATTAGTTATTCATCAAAATTTCTTTTATTCAATGACCAGAATTAAACGGGGATATATAGCTCGTAGACGTCGAAAAAAAATTAGTTTATTTGCATCAAGCTTTCGAGGGGCTCATTCAAGACTTACTCGAACTATTACTCAACAAAGAATAAGAGCTTTGGTTTCGGCTCATCGGGATAGAAATAGGAAAAAAAGGGATTTTCGTCGTTTGTGGATCACTCGAATAAATGCAGTAATTCGCGGAGTGGGTGTATCCTATAGTTATAGTAGATTAGTACACAATCTGTACAAGAAACAGTTGCTTCTGAATCGTAAAATACTTGCACAAATAGCTATCTCAAATAGGAATTGTCTTTATATGATTTCCAACGAGATTAGAAAATAAGGAGATCGGAAGGAATCCAACGAAATGCTTTAAATGAAATGGGGTTCCCTCGAGAATGAACTCGGGGAAGGTAGAATAGAAATTAATATGATAAAAAATTCTGATTCTGATAAGGTCATCAAAACAAGATGAGCGAAGACGCTCAATAAAAAAAATATTTTTTTTATTCCACAACCTGATTCGATTCTTTTGAAGGGGTAAGCCTATTTATTTCTGGTTCTAAGAGCAGTAGTTCTAGTGGTCGACTCGCTTCTTTCAAACTGTTTCTCATTATTAAGAAAGGGTAACGAAGATAAAATACGAGCTTGTTTTATAGCAATAGTAATTAATCGTTGTTGTTTTAAGGTCAATCTATTCACTCGCCTAGATAATATTTTTCCTTGTTCACTAATAAATTGACTAATTAAACTCATGTTTCTATAATCAATTCGATCCCCCGATTGGATCGGGGGCAAACGCCTACGAAAAGATCGCTTGGATTTAAGAAAGAGTCGCTTGGATTTATCCATGATTTCTTTATTCCTTATTTATAAAAAGAATCCTATCCCTATACTCTATTTCTAAAATCCTATTTTGAAAATTCAAATTATAGAATTAATATAATAAATAGGATTTGGTTTTTTTATTTTATTATTGTTTATTTTATTATTAATAATATATTAATAATATAATAATATATAAATAATAATATAATAATAAATAATATAATAATATATAAATAATATATACGTTAAATAATATAATAATATATAAAGAAAATATGCGTTATATATATGCGTTATATATAACTAATTATATATATACTTAATATATTATATACCTAATGTCATATTTTCATATTCTCGGGAAGTGGTGACATATGAGCACTTGATTCGATTTATTTCTTTATCTCCCCGTGAATTGTATGTTTGTAACAATAGGGACAGAATTTCTTCAATTCCAATCGACTGGGCGTATTGTGTCGATTTTTTTGAGTAATATACCTGGAAATACCCGTTGATTCCTTATTAACGCCGTTTCGAACACAACTGGTACATTCCAAAATAATCGTTACTCGGACATCTTTACTCTTGGCCATGAACCTCCTTTGAGTTTTTAATTCACCCAACTTTTCTATTTTCCGATCAAAAGCGAAGAAGAAAGGAATGAAAAAAAAAAGAAATAAAAGTTGCTAACTCAAAACCAAATCCTGAAAGATTTTTTTATGTTGCAATCAATATAGTAAATCAATATAGATTTATAGTAATATTAAATAATAAGAATAAGTAATACAACGATTTCGAACTCTATTTAGAATCAAACCACCGTACGGTATTTTCTTTAAGTATCTTGTAGGATACTGTTGTTCCAGCCACATTTCTCTTTTCACTCTACTAGTAATTTAATTGGAGCTTGAACCCGAGTTTCGGTGAGGTTGAATACACTTTTTTCGTTCTACCTTCCTTATTTATTTTATCTAATTCTTATCTAATTCTAAAAAAAAACTAAAAAAAAAAAGGGGGGGCGAGAGAGTAGTCACAGATATTTGATTGTATCTCGATCTAATCTTTTTCGCCCCGTCCCGCGGCAATAACTAGAATTAAAAAAAAGGGAATGTTAACGCATCCGGGAAGAAACGATTGATCTCTATCAATAAACCGGCTAAAGAACCGAACCAGAGAGTACTTAGTACCGGTGCTACGGAAAGATATGTTTTTAGATCTCGCATTTTAAATCCTCCTTCTTTATCGTATTACATTATGGTAATACATATATAATCGCATGTATGTGTGGTTAAAGACCACTTGTATTTGTCTATTTGTACCCGGAATTCCTAATTCAAAATTAAAATTGAAATGTACAATGATTCGATAGATAAGATTTTCCCTTTCTTAAAACAGCAAAACAAAATAGGTCCCTTTCCGCCTGAGAATTACCGCTAAAAAGATTCATTTATTATTCATTATATGGTTGTTATATGATATGAGACCAAAAAGAGGAAATGGAAAGATCCGTTTTGTATTTCAATAGATGAAATAAGGGTGTGGAAAACAAGACAGGGATTCTCTACAATGACATTGTAGGCCAATTGAAAGGGATGTAGCGCAGCTTGGTAGCGCGTTTGTTTTGGGTACAAAATGTCACGGGTTCAAATCCTGTCATCCCTACCTATTACTTCTCCTTTGAGCAGTAACGAGGGAGTCGTTTTAGATTGACTAAAATTAAGCATACATAATCTATCATTTTATCATATTATATATGATATATGATAGTATAGTTGTGCGCGAT